GGGGTGTGGCGTTTGTGTTTTTGTTTTGTTTTAATTTGGGTTGATTTGTTAGGGGGATACTGGTTAGAAAGGTAGTGAGGGTAAAAGTGGGAATGGGGGGAGTAGCGGGTAGGGGGTTTCGGGTTGGTGTTGGTTTGGTTTTATGTGATGGTTGTTAGTTTGTGTAGTTTAGTTGTGTGGGGGGAAAATAGAGGAGAGTTAGTTGTTAATGAAATGACAACGAATGCTTTGTTTTTTGTAGGAAAGTTTACTTAAATATTTTAACGATTGAAACGAAAATGTCAAGAGAAAAAGAAACGAACGCATAAAACGCGTGGAAATTAGAGTTTAGGTAGAAGTCTCTAGGAAAGGGAAATAGAGTAAGCATGTCCGGTAAGCATTGCATTATCCTGCTACTTAAGAGGTAAATAGCCTCCCCCTCGTGAATGGGGTCAAAGTGCATCAGTATCCGAGTATGCGACGGCTTATACTATGAGACCATGACAAATTAAGCGGAAGGGGAACGATAGTCAGGCGCGCATGTGATGGACATGTCAAGAGGAAGATAACTCCTGCTACGCACTTGAAGGGTTTATTGAAAGGACCCCCAGAGAAAAAGCGCTAGACGGTCGGGAATGCCGCGATTACGAACTAGAGGGAGGAGAGTCCATCCCGACCACTTGTATCTGTGAAGAGCAAGGAAGAAGGAATGGAGCAAGTTATGGCCCTGAAATAGGAACCAGTGGCGCAAAAGAGCAAGTTGGGCTAGGGTGTAGGGGGATGTTATGTCCTTGAAGCCAATAACCGAAGGTATAACTGACACGGGGTAGCTCGGTTCTCGTGAGAAACACGATCAATAGATAACCAGGCTCTCTGGCTTGGGAGTTCCTGAAAGGGTTTGGCAGGGAATCGTTCCTTGGAGGTGGGCGAATTCAAAGGTCTAGGTGAATTCAAAGGTATACTGTGACAATAGTCGTATAAGTAGAGAGATTTGGGTATAAGACAGCAAAGTCGAACTTAAGCGACGCCGGCGGCCTTGGCCAGAGGTAGGATCACTTGGGTTGTCATGTCCCTGGGGCAAAGATGTGCCTAGATCCGGAAAATCAGGAACATTATCTGTTTGGGGAAGATGTTTGAGTTAAATTGGCATAGCATACCCGTATGGCGTGGAGTATCCTACATTATAGTAGTGTCTGATGGGGCAAAAATACCCGATGCAGAGAGTACATACCCTGTAAAGCATGAGAAAATCATGCGGGGGGGGAAGGGGGGGGTAGGGTTCCTGTAGTTAAATGTTGATAACAGCGGCTTTTCAGGCCGCTAGTCCTGGAGAAAGGCCGGGCGGGAATTTATGATGCAGTTTGTTCTATTTTTAGGGGTGTGTTTTGTTTTGGGGGGGTTGGCAGTCGCCTCCAACCCTTCTCCCTATTATGGGGTAGTAGGGTTGGTTTTGGCGTCTGTTGCTGGGTGTGGGTGATTGGTTAGTTTAGGGGTATCTTTTGTGTCTTTGGTGCTGGTTATGGTGTATCTTGGAGGGATGTTGGTGGTGTTTGTTTATTCGGTGTCGTTAGCGGCGGAGCCTTATCCTGAGGCTTGGGGGGATTGAGGGGTTATTGGTTATGGTGTGGGGATGTGTCTGGTCGTTGTGGTTGGGGTTATGGTGGGTGGGGGGACGGAGTTTTTAGTGGAAAGTGGGACGGTTGATAGTGGGGGGCTGTCTTCGGTTCGGTTGGATTTTAGTGGTGTGGCTATGCTTTACTCGTGGGGGGCGGGGCTGCTTTTAATTGGGGGGTGGGGGCTATTGCTGACTTTGTTTGTGGTACTGGAGCTTGTGCGTGGGTTATCTCGTGGGGCGATTCGGGCTGTTTAGGGGGAGGGTGGTCAGAAAGTAGTTTAGTTGAAAATACCAGCTTTGGGAGTTGGTGAGGAAGGTTTGATTCCTTTCTTTCTGAAGGTATAACTCTAAGAAGGGGCGAAGTCTTCAATCTTTGGCTTACAAGACCAATGTTTTTATAAACTATTAGAGTGGGTTAGAGGTTTAGTATTTTGTTCTCTAGTACGGCTGCAAGAGGGAATAGGACTAGAATGATTGTGAAATAAGATAAGGAGGCTAATTGGCCGATGATAATGAATGGGTGTTCGACTGGTTGGCTTCCCACTCAGGTTAGGATAAATAGGTTAGCAACTAGGGCTCAGAATAGGACTTGTGAGATGGGTCGGAAGGTTAGTGAGCGTTGTTTGGATGTGTGTAGTAGTGGGGCGAGGAATAGGACTAGGACAGAAGCGGCTAGGGCTAGTACCCCTCCTAGTTTGTTTGGGATTGAGCGTAGGATGGCATATGCAAATAGGAAGTATCATTCGGGTTTGATGTGGGGTGGTGTGGCTAGTGGGTTGGCTGGTGTGAAGTTTTCTGGGTCTCCTAGTAGGTTGGGAGAAAATAGGGCGAGGGCGATGAGGGGGATGAGTATTAGTGCGAACCCCAGGATGTCTTTTGTGGAGTAGTAGGGGTGGAATGGGATTTTGTCGCAGTCTGCGGGAATGCCTAGTGGGTTGTTTGAGCCTGTCTCGTGTAGGAATGTGAGATGTACTAGTGTGAGGCCTACAATTAGGAATGGGAGAAGAAAGTGTAGGGCGAAGAATCGGGTGAGTGTGGGGTTGTCTACTGAGAACCCACCTCAGGCTCATTCTACTAGTGTTTGACCAATGTATGGGATGGCTGAGAATAGGTTGGTAATTACTGTAGCCCCTCAGAAAGACATTTGTCCTCAGGGCAGGACGTATCCTACGAAAGCAGTTGCTATTAGTGCTAGAAGGAGGACGACTCCGACGTTTCAGGTCTCTTTGTTGAGATAAGAGCCATAGTAGAAGCTTCGGCCAATGTGGAGGTAGATGCAGATAAAGAAGAATGAGGCGCCGTTTGCGTGGAGGTTTCGGATTAGTCAGCCAAATTGGACATTTCGGCATAGGTGGGCAACAGAGTTGAAGGCTAGGGAGGTGTCTGCTGTATAGTGTGTAGCTAGTAGTAGACCGGTGACGATTTGTGTGATTAGGCAGATGCCTAGTAACGATCCGAAGTTTCATCAAGCTGAGATGTTTGATGGTGTTGGAAGGTCGATTAGGGCATCGTTGATGGTTTTGAATAGTGGGTGGTTTTTACGAAGATTGAGGGCCATTAGTTGGTTCTGTGTATGGATATGAGGACGATGAGGATGGATAAGGCAAAGGATCCTAGGTAGGCCTTGATTAGTCCGGAGTGAAGGGTGGTGAGGGTTTTAGCTGCTATTGTTTGTAGGTTGGCTAGTCCTTCTGGTCCTAGTAGTTTGTATCAGGAGAGGTCGATTAGGTGGGAGGCGGTGTTTTGGCCTGCAGTTAGGAGGCTTGTCACGCTGAATCGGTGTACTAATGGGTTGAAGTAGCCTAGGGATGTAGAAAAGTTTGAGAAGGGTCCTTGTTTTGTGAGGATTATGACTTGAGTTATTTTTGAGATTTCTAGGGCGAGGAGGATGCCCAGGATTGTGACGATTATGGCGGTGATTTTGATGTGTAGAGGTATTGTTGTGGGTGGTGTGCTTGTTGGGGGAATGAATGAGGTGATGATGAACCCAGCTGTGATGCTGCCTAGCGCTAAGCGGGTGATTGGGGAGATTACTGCGGGGTTATTTTCATTTATTGGGGTGAGGGGAGGGATGCGTACGAATCCGGCTTGCACAAGTACGGTTATGCGGATTGAGTATACTGCGGTGAAGGCTGTGGCTAAGAGGGTTAGTAGGAGGGCCCAGGCATTTAGGTATGATGTGTTGAGGCACTCGATAATTTGATCTTTTGAGTAGAAGCCCGCCAGGAATGGGGTTCCTATTAGGGCTAGATTTCCAATGGTGAGGCATGAGGTGGTTGTTGGTAGTAGTTTTTGGAGACCTCCTATTTTTCGAATGTCTTGTTCGCCGTTGAGGCTGTGGATGATGGAGCCGGAGCAGAGGAATAGCATGGCTTTGAAGAATGCATGGGTTGAGATGTGGAGGAAGGCCAGTTGGGGCAGGTTTAGTCCGATTGTTACTATTATGAGGCCTAATTGGCTTGAAGTTGAGAAGGCGATGATTTTTTTGATGTCGTTTTGGGTGAGGGCGCAGGTGGCTGCGAATAGTGTGGACAGAGCTCCGAGGCATAGGCATAGGGTAAGGGCTGTTTGGTTGTTGCTAAATAGGGGGTGGGTTCGGATAAGTAAGAAGATCCCGGCGACTACTATTGTGCTGGAGTGGAGTAGGGCGGATACTGGGGTTGGGCCTTCTATGGCGGCTGGGAGTCATGGGTGTAGGCCAAATTGGGCGGATTTGCCTGTTGCGGCTAGGATGAGGCCTAATAGGGGGAGTGTGGGGGTTTGGGAGGGTGAGGAGATTTGTTGGATTTCTCAGGTGTTTAGTGTGGAGGCTAGTCAGGCTATGCATAGGATAAGGCCGATGTCTCCAACTCGGTTGTATAGGATGGCCTGGAGGGCGGCGGTGTTGGCTTCTGCTCGTCCGTGTCATCAGCTGATTAGGAGGAAGGATATGATTCCGACCCCCTCTCAGCCAATGAATAGGACGAAGAAGTTGTTAGCGACAATTAAGATGAGTATTGCAATTAGGAATAATAAGAGGTAGGTGAAGAATTTTGTGATGTAGGGGTCTGAGGCCATGTATCATGTTGCAAATTGTAGGATAGATCAAGATACGAATAGGGCGATTGGGAAGAATGTGAGGGAATAGAAGTCTATTTTTAGGCTGATAGGGATTTTGAAGTTTATGATGTATTTTCATTCTCATAGGGTGGTTAGGCTTTCTGTCCCTGAGTGGATGTAGATTGTTATGGGGACTAGGCTGATTAGGAAGGAGGTTTTTACTGTATTAGTGATGGTGGTAGGGGTGTTTTTAAGGCTGTCTGAGAGGAGGGGGAAGATAATTGGGGTGGAAAGGGTTGCTAGGGTTAGTAGTATGAACGTGTTGAGGACTAGTGGTTGGTTCATTACTTTCACTTGGATTTGCACCAAGATGAGTGGCTCCTAAGACCATTGGATAGCTATTATCCTTTGAAAGTAAGGGGGCTGAGGTTTTACACTCAGATGCAAGAATTAGCAGTTCTTGCTGGTTGAACCTCCCCTCGGCAGGTAAGGAGGGTTTAACTCCTATTTTTAGAATCACAGTCTAATGTTTTGGGTTAAAACTATACTTGCATATGGGGATGCCGGAGATAAGTTCGGGTTTAAAGATTAAGAGGATTATAGGGATTATGTGAAGGGCCATGAGGAGATGTTCTCGTGTGGAGGAGTTTTGGATGGATGTAATGTGGGATGGTAGAACGCCTCGTTGGGTTATCATGAGCATATATAAGGTGTATGAAGCGGTTAGTAGGATTGCAGTCCCTGTGAGGATGAGTGTTAGGGAGGATCAGTTGAAAAGTGCGATTACAATGGTTAGTTCAGCTATGAGGTTAATTGTTGGGGGGAGTGCCATGTTTGCCAGGTTGGCTAGGAGTCATCAGGTGGCTATGAGGGGTAGGAGGGGTTGGAGTCCTCGAGCTAGTAGGAGGATGCGGCTGTGGGTTCGTTCGTAGGTGGTGTTGGCTAGGCAGAATAGTATTGAAGAGGTTAGGCCGTGTGAGATTATTAGGATTATTGCTCCTGAGAATGCTCATTGGGTTTGGATTATGGTTGCGGCTACGACTAGTCCTATGTGACTGACAGATGAGTATGCGATTAGTGACTTTAGGTCTATTTGGCGTAAGCAGATGGCGCTAGTTATTAGAGCACCTCATAGGGCGAGGGTGATAAAGGGGTAGTGGAGGTTGTTTGTTGATGGGTTTACTAGCAGGGTGATTCGTATAATGCCGTATCCTCCTAGTTTTAGTAGGAGGGCGGCTAGTAACATGGATCCGGCAATAGGGGCTTCTACATGGGCTTTTGGAAGTCACAGGTGTAGTCCATATAGAGGAGCCTTTACTATGAAGGCTATTAGTAGGGCTAGGCTTGATATTAGACCGGTTCAGGAGGATGGAGTTGTAGGGTGTGAGAGTTTGAGTATAGGGAAGTATAGGGTCCCAATTTGGTCGTGTAGGTGTAGGATGGCGATGAGCAGGGGGAGGGAGCTGGCTAGGGTATAGAATAGAAGGTAAATGCCGGCACTTAGTCGTTCTGGTTGGTTGCCTCAGCGTGTGATGAGGATTAGAGTGGGGATTAGGGTGGATTCGAATGCGATGTAAAATAGTATTAGTTCTGAGGCAGAGAAGGCTAAGAGGATTGATGGTTGGGCTAGGATTAGGGTTGTGGCGAGGATTCGTTTGCGGATGGGGGGTTCTTGTTCTAGGTGGTTTTGGCTTGCTATGATTATGAGGGGGAGTAGTCAGCATGAAAGTACTAGTAGGGGGGAGGAAATCTGGTCGATGGAGGCCCAGGGGGTAAGGGTTTTGCCTGGGTAGTATGTTGGGGCTAGTCATTGAAGGCTGATGGCGGCGATTAGTAGGCTGTGGGTTGTAATGTTGGTTCATAGGTGTTTGCAGGGGGAGAGGAGGGCTAGGGGGAGGAGTATGATGGTTGGGATAATGATTTTTAGCATTGTAGGAGGTTGAAGTTGTGGAGGTGGTCGGAGCCGTGGGTTCGGGTGGAGGCTACTAGCAGTGCTAGTCCTGCTCCTGCCTCGCAAGCAGAGAATGTTAGTATGAGAATGGGGAGGATGGTGGAGGATGGCGCTTGTATTTGGATCGGCCATATGGTTAGGGCGACATACATTGATAGTATTATACTTTCTAGGCAAAGTAGGGCTGAGATTAGGTGTGTTCGGTGGAAGGCTAGGCCTAGGCTGCTTAGGGTGAATGCTGCGTAGAAGCTTAGGTGTAAGTGGGACATGAAGAAAGTTATAGGGTGAGTACTATAATTTGTTGGGCCGAAACCAACTGTCTTGGTTAGACTAACTTTCTGTTATTCTGCTCATTCTAGCCCTCCTTGGATCCACTCGTATACCAGACCTAGGGTGAGAAGAAACAGTAGGGTAGAAGCTCAAATTAGTGTGGTTGTAGGGGACTCGAGTTGTGTTGCTCAGGGTAGGGGGAGTAGGAGGGCGATTTCTAGGTCGAATAGTAGGAATAGGATTGCTACTAGGAAGAATCGGATTGAAAAGGGGAGTCGGGCAGATCCTAGTGGGTCAAATCCGCATTCATATGGGGATAGTTTTTCTGAATCTGGGGTTATTTGGGCTAGTCAGAAGTTGAGGGCGGTTAGGGCAATGCTTAGGGTCAGGGACATGGCGATCATGAATATGATTATGTTCATTGCTCTTCTCTGGGTTTAAACCAGATTTAAAGGATTGGAAGTCGATTGTAATGAATATACTAGAAGAGCAAGATCCTCATCAGTAGATGGAAATGTAGAGGAAGAGTCAGACAACATCTACGAAGTGTCAGTATCATGCTGCTGCTTCGAAGCCAAAGTGGTGGTTTGATGTGAAGTGGAATTTAATCAGGCGAAAGAGGCAGACCAGGAGGAATGTAGAGCCGATGATTACATGTAGGCCGTGGAATCCTGTGGCGACGAAGAAGGTTGAGCCGTAAACTCCGTCTGCGACGGAGAATGGGGCTTCGTAGTATTCTATGGCCTGAAGGCCGGTGAAGTAGAAGCCTAGGAGAACTGTTAGAGTTAGGGCTTGGATTGCTTGTTTTCGGTTTGCTTCTGTAATACTGTGGTGGGCTCATGTGACTGTTACCCCTGAAGCTAGTAGGATTGCGGTATTTAGAAGGGGTACGTCTATTGGGTCTAGTGGTTTAATCCCGACAGGGGGTCATTGGCCCCCTAATTCGGGGGTGGGGGCTAAGCTTGAGTGGAAGAATGCTCAGAAGAAGCCGAGGAAGAAGAAGGCTTCTGATGTGATAAACAGTACTATGCCGTATCGTAGGCCTTTTTGTACGGTAGGGGTGTGGTGGCCTTGGAAGGTGCTTTCGCGTACGATATCGCGTCATCATTGGAATATAACTAGGAGGGTTGAGGTGAGGCCAATGATTAGGAGTTGGGGTGAGCTATAGTGGAATCATATGGTTAGGCCTGAGGTGGTGAGAAGAGCGGCGGCTGCTCCTAGGATAGGTCATGGGCTTGGGTCTACTATATGGTAAGAGTGTGCTTGGTGTGCCATTGGTGTTAGATGTTTTCTTGTAGGTAGAGGCTTAGTAGGAGGACAAATACGTAGGCTTGGATTATGGCTACTGCTACTTCTAGGATGGTTAAGAGTAAGAGAACAATTAGGGTTAGTAGGGATACTGCTGGTATTGTTGAGAATAAGGCTACTGTGGCAGTGGAGATGAGTTGGATGAGGAGGTGGCCTGCTGTTAGGTTGGCGGTTAGGCGGACGCCTAGTGCTAGGGGTCGGATGAGGAGGCTTGTTGTTTCGATCATGATTAGGGCGGGGATTAGGGGCGTGGGGGTGCCTTCTGGTAGGAGGTGGCCTAAGGAGGCGGAGGGCTGGTTTCGTAGGCCTGTTAGGAGCGTGGCTAGTCATAGGGGGAAGGCCAAAGCCAGGTTTATGGATAGTTGGGTGGTTGGTGTAAATGTGTAGGGTAGTAGTCCTAGTAGGTTGATTAATAATAGGAAGATTATTAGGGACGTTAGAATTAGGGCCCATTTATGTCCTTTTTTATTGAGTGGCATTATTAGTTGTTTTGTGATGAGGTTGATGAATCACAGTTGTAGGGTGGAGAGTCGGTTGGTGATTCATCGGTTGCCAGGGGATGGGAGGAGGAGGGCTGGGAAGACCATGGAGATTAGGATTAAGGGGATGCCTAGTAGGGAGGGACTTGAGAATTGGTCGAAGAAGTTTAGGTTCATGGTCAGGTTCAGGGGGTGGTTTTAGGGGTTGTGGGCGTTTTGCTGGATGGGGGGTTCATAGTGATGAATGTGAGTAGTTTGGGTTGGATGATCATGGAGAAGGTGAGTCATGAAGTAAGCATGATAAAAAATCATGGATTTGGGTTTAGTTGAGGCATACCATTAAGGAGGGGCTGGTCCTCTTTCTCTAGCTTAAAAGGCTAGTGCTGTTTCATAGCTTCTTAATGATTAGGAAGATAGTAGGGAGGATCAGTTCTCGAAGTTAGCTAGAGGGGTTGCTTCTACTACGATTGGCATGAAGCTGTGATTGGCTCCGCAGATTTCTGAGCACTGCCCGTAGTACACTCCGGGACGGGAGGCGAGGAAGGAGGTTTGGTTGAGGCGACCTGGGATTGCATCGGTTTTTACACCAAGGCTGGGGACGGCTCAGGAGTGGAGTACGTCGTCGGCGGTGACGATAACTCGGACTTTGGATTCTGTTGGTACGATGACACGATGGTCGACTTCTAGTAGGCGGAAGTGACCTAGTGGGAGGTCTGATGTGGGGATTATGTAGGAGTCGAAGGTGAGGGTTTTGAAGTCGGTGTACTCGTATGATCAGTATCATTGGTGTCCGATGGCTTTTAGGGTTAGGTCTGGTTCGTTTACCTCGTCTATTATGTAGAGGATTCGTAGGGAGGGGAGGGCAAGTATGATTAGGACTGCGGCTGGGAGGATTGTTCAGACGAGCTCGATTTCTTGGGCATCGACAGTGCTTGATGATAGCTTTTCTGTGAGTATCAGGGCTAGTAGGTATAGGACAAGGCTGCAAATGGCGAGGGCAACTATTAGGGCGTGGTCATGAAATTGTATTAGTTCTTCTATGATAGGGGATGAAGCGTCTTGGAAACCGAATTGTGAGTGGTTGGCCATTTTTTTGGTGGGTGAAGTGTACAGGGGTTTAACCTGTGATTTAGTCTTGACAAGGCTATGTAATTGTTTTACTAACACTTCTATGAGAAAGAAGCATAAGTGGTTTATATGCGGTTGGCTTGAAACCAACATATGGGGGTTCGACTCCTTCCTTTCTTGGACTTGGACAAAGGCTGGCTCTTCGAATGTGTGGAATGGGGGAGGGCAGCCGTGAATTCACTCGATGTTGGTGCTTGTTAGTTCTGGTTGGAATGCTTTACGTTTTGATGCAAAGGCTTCTCAGATGATGAACACTAGCATAATTACGGCTGTTAGGGAGATTAGAGAGCCGATGGAGGAGATAGTGTTTCATAGTGTGTAGGCATCTGGGTAGTCTGAGTATCGTCGTGGCATACCGGCCAAGCCTAGGAAGTGTTGGGGGAAGAAGGTTAGGTTGACCCCTACGAACATTACGCCGAAGTGGGCTTTAGCTCATGTAGAGTGGAGGGTGTAGCCAGTGAACAGGGGGAATCAGTGTGTGAAACCCGCTAGAATTGCAAATACTGCGCCTATGGATAGGACGTAGTGGAAGTGGGCTACTACATAGTAGGTGTCGTGTAGGGCAATGTCTAGAGAAGAATTTGCTAGGACAATTCCCGTTAGGCCTCCGATGGTGAATAGGAAGATGAACCCTATGGCTCATAATATGGGCGGATCTCATTTGATTGTGCCTCCGTGCAGTGTTGCGAGTCAGCTGAATACTTTGATCCCTGTTGGAATGGCGATGATCATGGTAGCGGATGTAAAGTATGCTCGGGTGTCTACGTCCATTCCTACTGTGAATATGTGGTGGGCTCAGACGATGAACCCCAGGAATCCGATGGATAGCATTGCTCATACTATGCCCATGTAGCCGAATGGCTCTTTTTTCCCTGCGTAGTAGGCTACGACGTGGGAGATAATTCCGAATCCTGGTAAGATTAGGATGTAGACCTCTGGATGTCCGAAAAATCAGAAGAGGTGTTGGTAGAGTACTGGGTCCCCTCCTCCTGCGGGGTCGAAAAAGGTGGTGTTTAGGTTGCGATCAGTTAGAAGCATGGTGATGCCGGCAGCAAGGACGGGGAGGGATAGGAGGAGTAAGACTGCGGTGATTAGGACGGATCAGACGAATAGGGGGGTTTGGTACTGTGAGAGGGCTGGGGGTTTTATGTTGATTGCTGTTGTGATGAAGTTGATGGCACCTAGGATTGAAGAGATACCTGCCAGGTGGAGGGAGAAGATGGCCAGGTCTACTGAAGCCCCGGCATGGGCTAGATTGCCGGCGAGGGGCGGGTATACGGTTCAGCCTGTTCCTGCTCCTGCTTCAACTGTGGAGGAGGCTAGGAGAAGAAGGAAGGATGGGGGGAGTAGTCAGAAGCTCATGTTGTTTATTCGAGGGAATGCTATGTCTGGGGCTCCGATTATTAGAGGGACTAGTCAGTTTCCGAACCCTCCGATTATGATTGGTATGACTATAAAGAAGATTATCACGAAAGCGTGGGCTGTGACGACTACGTTGTAGACTTGGTCGTCTCCTAGTAGGGCGCCTGGTTGGCCCAGTTCTGCTCGGATGAGGAGGCTTAGGGCGGTACCCACTATTCCGGCTCATGCGCCGAAGATTAGATAGAGGGTGCCGATGTCTTTGTGGTTAGTTGAGAATAATCATCGGTTAATGAAAGTCACAGGTAAGATGGCTGAGTGTATAAGCGTTAGGCTGTAGTCCTTTTTACAGAGGTTTGATTCCTCTTCTTATCGGCCTTGTAGTGAAGTTCATGGTGAGTTGCAAGCTCATTGATGTGCGCTAATTGCGCGCCGGGGCCTTAGGCAGAGGCCTGTTGGTTTGGGCATATAGCTGTTAACTATAGTGTTATGGGATCGAAGCCCATCTGCCTAGTGCCAAGGTTCTAGCTTAATTAAAGTATCTGGGTTGCATTCAGAAGATGCAGGGTAACGTCCTGCGAATCTTAGCAGAAACTAAGAGGGTCTAACTCTTGTTTAAGGCTTTGAAGGCCTTCGGTTTAAGGTGATCCTAAGTTTCTTAGACAATGGTGAGGATTATGGGTGAGACTGGTAGGAGGGTGATAGATATAGTGATTAGCATGGCAACTAAGATGCTGACGGGTTTGTTAGTGTGCCATTGTTTTATGTGGTTGGTAGTATGTGGGGGGAGTGTGATTGTGGCACAGTACGCAAGTCGGAGGTAGAAGAATAGACTTAGAAGGGAAAGGAGGGCGATGATTGTTGCTGCTGGGGCTATGCCTTGTTTGGTTAGTTCTCGGACGATTAGTCATTTGGGAAGGAATCCTGTTAGAGGGGGAAGACCTGCAAGGGAGAGGAGGGTTAGTATTAGGGCTGCACTTAGTGCTGGGGTTTTTGCTCATGTAGTTATGAGCGTGGATAATTTTAGGGTGTTGATTGAGTTTAAGGTCAAGAATACGGCTGTAGTCATTAAGGCGTACAGGAAGAAGTTTAATAGTGCAAGTTTAGGGCTGTAGACAATAACGATGGCTATTCAGCCTAAGTGCGAGATGGATGAGAAAGCCAGGATTTTTCGGGTTTGTGTTTGATTTAGCCCCATTCACCCTCCCAGGGCTGCGGAGAGGATGGCCATGATGGTTAGTAGGGTTGGATTTAGTGATTGGGAGGTTATGAAGAATAGTGTTATTGGGGGGAATTTTATGGCTGTGGATAGGAGAAGGCCGGTGGTTAGAGAGGTGCCTTGGAGTACTTCGGGGAATCAGAAGTGGAACGGGACTAGCCCTAGTTTTATTGCAAGAGCTGTAGTTAGGATTAGGCATGATGTTGGGCAAGTTAGCTGGGCGATGTCTCACTGCCCGGTTTGTCATGCGTTGGTTATGCTTGAGAATAGAATTAGGGTGGAGGCAGCTGCTTGGACTGGGAAGTATTTAGTTGCGGCTTCAATGGCCCGCGGGTGGTGGGATTTTGAGATTAGGGGCAGGATAGCTAGGGTGTTAATTTCGAGTCCAGCTCAGGCTATGATTCAGTGGTTACTTGAGATCGTGATGGTAGTTCCTAGGAGTAGGCTGATGGTAAAGACTAGTTTTGCTTGGGGGTTCATTAGCAGGGGAAGGGGTTGAACCATCATTTTCGGGGTATGGGCCCGATAGCTTGTTTAGCTGACCCTACTAGAAAATAATATAAAGGAAGTATGGAGGATTTTGATTCCTTCAGTGTAGGTTCAATTCCTGCTTTTCTAAATATTTAGGAAATGAGAGGGTTGGTGCACCTCTGTGTTCACTTTATCATAGTGATCCTTGACTCTCAGGCACATTTCCGAGGGAGCTGGGGAAGGAGGTCTTAGATAGGGGGGTAACCCTGCATAGCAGATTGGTATGCTGGTGTGTCATAGGCATAGGGCAAGTGTGAGGGGGAGGAAGTTTTTTCATAATAAGTGCATTAGCTGGTCATATCGGAAGCGTGGGTAAGAGGCGCGGATCCATAGGAAGCCCGCTGATAAAAGTAGGGCTTTTGTGGCTAGGATTACTGGGTATAGCTCTTGGGGTGGATTGAGGGCGCTTGGGTTGAGAAAGAGGATGGCGGTTAGTGTATTTATGAACATGATGTTGGCGTATTCGGCTAGGAAGAATAGGGCAAAAGGCCCTGCTGCGTATTCTACGTTAAACCCCGAAACTAGTTCGGATTCACCTTCTGTTAGGTCGAATGGGGCTCGGTTGGTTTCGGCGAGTGTGGACACGTACCACATCATGGCTAGTGGTCAGCAGGAGAAGATAAGGTACAGGGGTTCTTGGGTGACCGCAAGGGTGCTGAGGGTGTAGTTGCCACTCAGTAGGATCACAGAGAGAAGGATAATAGCTAGGGTTACTTCATAGGAAATAGTCTGTGCTACTGCCCGTAATGCTCCAATTAGAGCATATTTTGAGTTGGAGGCTCATCCTGATCAGAGGATGGAGTACACTGCTAGGCTTGATATGGCTAGGAGGAAGAGTAGACCTAGGTTTAGGTCTGCAAGTGAGAATGGCAGAGGGAGTGGAGTTCAAATAGAAATTGCCAGGAGAAGTGCTAGCATTGGGGTCGCAATAAATAGAATGGGGGAGGATGTTGATGGACGGATGGGTTCTTTGATGAATAGCTTAACCCCATCTGCTAGGGGTTGAAGTAGCCCGTAGGGTCCGACAATGTTTGGGCCTTTTCGGCCTTGTATGTAGCTTAAGATTTTACGTTCAACTAGTGTGAGAAAGGCTACTGCAATCAGGATGGGGAGGGCGTAGGAGAGTGCTATAATGGTGTTGATTAGTAGGGGGTGGTTGGTCATGGGAAGCTAGGGAGAGGATTTGAACCTCTGAGTTAAAGGACTTAAGCCTTTTGCATTTGCCGAGCTCTGCCACGCTAGCTGGGGCCCTTTTCTAGGGTGGGGTGGTATGTGATAGCTTTTTGTGATTAAGTTGACTTCATCACTTAAGGCGAAGGCTTGCTAGTGGTATTGGCCTTGCTTTTCCTATCCTTTCGTACTGGGAAGAGCTCATCATAGATAGAAACCGACCTGGATTGCTCCGGTCTGAACTCAGATCACGTAGGACTGTTAATCGTTGAACAAACGAACCCTTAGTAGCGGCTGCACCACTAGGATGTCCTGATCCAACATCGAGGTCGTAAACCTCCTTGTCGATATGGACTCTTAAAGGAGATTGCGCTGTTATCCCTGGGGTAGCTTGGTCCATTGATCAATTATATTGGGTCTGGGTGCTTTTAGCACGTTGAGAGGTTGCTCTTGGTCTAGAGGTATGGTCCAGTTTTTGGAGGATTTGTTTTTCTCCAAGGTCGCCCCAACCGAAAAAATGCAGGCCAGTGGCTTATGTGTGAGTGGGCCCAGTGGGTGTTTATGTTATTTGGGGTGGCTGCTGTTTTTGAAGTTCCACAGGGTCTTCCCGTCTTATGGGTTTATCCCTGCTTTTGCACAGGGAGATCAATTTCACCGATTGCCTGCAAGAGACAGTTAAGACCTCGTTTAGCCATTCATACTAGTCTCGATTTATGGGACAATTGATTGCGCTACCTTTGCACGGTTAGGATACCGCGGCCGTTAAACGTCAGGTCACCGGGCAGGCATCACCTTCAATACTTGTTTTGGTTTGCTGAAGGCTATGTTTTTGGTAAACAGTCGGGCCTTGGTGGTTTGCCTAGTTCCTTTTGCAGGTTTTAATCTTTCTTAATGGACGCTCCTCTGTCGGGTTAACAATGTGTTTAATACTCTGCTTGTTGAACTGATCGTATATTGGGGGTTTGTTAATAATGTGTGGATGTAAGCTTGCGTCGTAGAGGGAGGACCCTGGTTACTCATTCTAGCATTAATTCTCCTATTTGGTTATAGGTTGGCCTGTTAGTGGGGAGGGAGTCATAAGGTTTAGGTATTTTTTGGTACGGAGCTTTAACGCACTCTTTGTTGATGGCTGCTTGAGGGCCCACAATATAGGTTTTGTGTAGGTTATTTATCCGCTCGTGGAGATTGTATTCTTTTTTAAAGGAGCTGTACCCCCTTTAAATAGCCCTTAATTCGCTTCATTGGGGTTCGTGGTTTCCTTGGAGAAGAATTAAGAGTGAACTTAGATTCGTTTCACAGGCAACCAGCTATCACCCAGCTCGGTTGGCTTTTCACCTCTACCCACAAGTCATCCCACTCTTTTGCAACAGAGACGGGTTCGCTCAGTAATAGCTGCTCATGGGTAGCTCGCTTGGGTTTCGGGGTGGCAAACTTAAATACATTTTGCTTGGTTTTTCTTGCTAGACCATGATGCAAAAGGTACAAGGGTTGATCTTTGCTGTTTATAGCTTAGGCTATTCATTGTTATTTCATCTTTCCCTTACGGTACGTGGTCTCTATCGCCCCAATGGTGTCTTTTCTATCGCCTATACTGGGACTAGCAAATGCTTTGGTTGGGTTTAGGGAGTAGCTTTGTTATTCCGGGTCAATGTATGTTGGGCTAGAGTTTGGCATCAAGACGATCTGGTGTGGGCAGATATCTTTCAGGCGTAAGCTGAATGCTTTTATTAAAGCTACGTCTTGGTAGTCTAAGTGCACCTTCCGGTACACTTACCTTGTTACGACTTACCTCATCTTTAGCTGGATGGCTTATTAGGTATAGGGTGTGTTGGTCGCTTGCGAGGAGGGTGACGGGCGGTATGTACGTGCCCCAGAGCCGGCTTAAAGAGGGCTCGATTGTCCCACTTTACTGCTAAATCCGCCTTCCAGGGACAGTTTCATATCCCTTTGCCGTTATGTTCTAATTTAGAAAATGTAGCCCATTGCTTCCATTCCATAGGCTATACCTTGACCTGTCTTACTAGCGTCATGGGGCTATTGCGCTCACTGTTGGGCTGTCAGGGAAGGTGAGCTGGCGACGGCGGTATATAGGCTGTTATTGGCAAGAAATGGTCAGGTAATATCGTGGATCATCGATTACAGAACAGGCTCCTCTAGGTGGGTTTGGGGCACCGCCAAGTCCTTAGAGTTTTAAGCGTTTGTGCTCGTAGTTCTCGGGCGGATGTTCAGGTAAGGTGGAACATCAAGATTTAGGGCCAGGCATAGTGGGGTATCTAATCCCAGTTTGGGCCCTGGCTTTCGTGGAGTTCAATTAATCGTTGTTCTAAGATCTTCTTTGAGGATGGAGGCCTTATGAGCATCTTGTGCTTATGACAGCTCAGTTGCTTTTTAATCTTAGCTACTTGGATAACATGTGACCACTCTTTACGCCGTTATAATGTTAATTTGGGTCTCCTGTATGACCGCGGTGGCTGGCACAGGATTTACCGACCCTGAGGTTTGCTATGGCTAAGTCAAGTTTACACTCATTGCTTAATATTAACTACTGCTGAGAATCCGTGGGGACGTGGCAATTGCTAGGCGTCTTGGGCTACGGGGATGGTGAGCCTGATGCCCGCTCCTATCTACTTGGGGTTTAAGGTGTCCAGGGCATCTACACTGGGGCGCGGATACTTGCATGTATAAACCTAGCAACAACTAACAGTAAGGTTAGGACTAAGTCTCTTGTCCTTGGGTGCGGGTGGCAGCCGTCTTGGCATCTTCAGTGCCATGCTTTGTGTAAGCTACAGGGAC